GAAGTGGATCATGGATTATCAATAAGCCTAAAACGGATTCTTCCTGGGTCGATGCCCGAGCGGTTAATGGGGACGGACTGTAAATTCGTTGGCAATACGTCTACGCTGGTTCAAATCCAGCTCGGCCCATTAATTCGCCGATCCATCATGAAATAATCTAATCATTTGTCTTTCAGAAATGCCTGATACAAAAGAATCAAAAAAAGAGTCAAATTTTCTGCTATATCTTTACTTTAATTTATTTGTTCTATTTATTTTATTTGTTTTGTTCCCACAAATTCTAATCTTGCTAAGGATCTAGATTCATATCGGGATCTATAAGTATAAAGTCTTAAGAAAATAAAGAAATTTTTTTTTATTGAAAGATTGATTATCAATCGATTTACCAATAACGAAAGTATTACCAGTAAAAGGATCCCTGTCGCCCTCATTCAAGTGCTTACCCGTGCGGATATCAATATATTACTCGTGCCTCTTCTCTCTTACAACATGGCGATTCTAACTAAATAGAAATGGTTTGAATGAAATCATAAGAATATGTATGTAGGCTGTACACCTTATTTCTTTGGGATTGTAGTTCAATTGGCCAGAGCACCGCCCTGTCAAGGCGGAAGCTGCGGGTTCGAGCCCCGTCAGTCCCGACGAATCCAATAAATATCTCAACCCATCTTTCCATTTTCTGTGAAAGGGGGGGGACAAGACGAGGGGCAGAATCTCATTCCCAACAGGGGATCCTTATTTTTTTCTTTTCTCATCAAACAAATATGGGAATTTCCATTCCTTCAACTAATCCCGATTGATGGGAGGGAAACGTATGTGGATTAGTACAATTATTGGTAGCATCAGATTCGGGATTTCTTGAAATCCCGTTCTGGGTTTGGCTTTTTCGATTGCTCCCGATCCATGTACTGAAATAGAATACTATATGTTTTTCGGGAACACATACCCAAATGGAATTCGTTTCTTATCCGATTCAAAATGAATTGAATATAGTTACTCTGTCCGATAGAATGCTTTTCAGATTTAACTTATCTCTTTCTCTGACTTCGATTTTGTGTACTCTAAATTACTAATTTGGATCTTAAACAGTCTATCTCATTCAAACTGCGCACTGAACTTTTGTTTTGATATATGTGTTCCAATACAGTACTAATTCAAGGAAAGAGTACATTAATAAAACAAAGATCAAACAAGATACCAACCCTCTTATTAGGTATTAGTGGGAATCTTTTTTTCTTTCCTATTTTTTTTTTTTAAAAAGGTCGTTGAAGAAAGAACAACAAATATTAAAAAAATAGTGAATTGGGTGGACTATTAAATTCTTTAATTTAGACCGGGACTCATCTTTATCATACTTCTTTGTCTTCCAAGAAAATGAAATCATTAAAAAAATGGAGTTTAGAGCTTAACTCCTTCCTTTTTGATTTTATTTCCCTTATATTGTTTATTGTTTAGGTTTGTGACCAATAGAAGAGGAAGGATGGTTAGATGATACTTCATCATATCAGATGATTGTAAAAGGAAGGCGGTAGGTTATAGAAAAGAAAGAATAGAAAAGAATAATAAATAAGTCATTCTTGATTGGATTGGGAATCCCATTTTGGGTTCGGTATGGAGAAAAGATCTTTCTATGTTATACTATTCAATTCTCGACGATGAATCAATTTGATAGCTCCAATATTGTTATTCATGATACTGATCTGATTCAATATCATCGAGATGGAATGACCATTGAATTTATAGGCGAAAGATTTATCATCTCTATGGGATTAAATCCCGAGTTAGTTATTGGGAAGTAAAAAAACAATAAGATTATGGAAGTCAATATTCTCGCATTTATTGCTACTGCGTTGTTCATTCTAGTTCCTACTGCCTTTTTACTTATCATTTACGTAAAAACGGTCAGTCAAAATAATTAATTTGACTGAAACTTGACTTCTTAGTTCTTATCAATGATTGAAGAAATAAAATGAAAAGGGTTCCAATGTCGCGTCTTAAATGAGTGGACTAGAATCAGCAGTATTTTATGAGATTGGATAGTATGGTAGAAAGAAGGATTCATATATTTCTTTCTACCATACTATCTATTAATGTTATTGTAGTGTATAAGGTTGTGTATAAAGATACAGGCCTAATATAGTATAGATCAATCTACATAAAATATATATATCCATTTCTATATTGCATCTAGCGCCCCAATTCTATTTCTTTGTTACATCTATTTGATTTGTATTGATTCCGATCAATCTAAAATAATCGAAAGGAAATTCTGACTCTCACGGCTCTAATTCGTGTATTTAAAATTATTTCGTATATGAATTCCTGTATCCGTCGAAAGAATGAAATCATGAAGAAAAAATTGTATGGGGTATTTAATAAAAGAAAACGAAATAATCTTTAACATTCCTAAGAAGTAATTGATTGAGCCGTTGACAGACGATCCCAGGAGTTCTATCTATGGGAATTTCTTCGGATTTCGAAAGGGAGTAGTAAACCCCACTGTTAATGCTCGAATCATATGATATGAAATGAGTCGATAAAGCATAAATTCCATTTTTAAAATAATAAAAGAGGTGGTAAGTGCACAATATGATATGTGACTTGTTCAAGGTAACGTTTTATTCTTATTATACATAGTATCTTGTTGCACAACCACTCTATTTATGTTGTTTATCATAGAAAGTACATATACACTTAATAACGGAATTGCTTTCTCTTTGAAAAGGAGGAAACAAATAAAATATAAGGGATCCGTTGTTTTTCATTGTCCATATATAATTTTGGTAAAAGTCGAGTCGGTTCATCGAAATAGAAAATTTAGGAAAAATTCGGTTGGAATCCATTTTCTATTCATTTTACTTTCGAAATACGAACATAGGAATCATTGAAATATCTGTTTAATTGAAAGGAAGGGCATTATTCATATAATACATTTAATACATGACTCCGTTAGAATCCAATGGAATTTCGAAATAACAATATTTTTATTGAAATTGAATTTCAATTTGATTTAAATAACGTTTTGCGGAACGATCTATAAAACAATTGATATTGATACAGTTTGATTCCTCAACTCAATTAGTAGTACTTCTAGAGTCCATTTCTCCCCCATACTACGAGTGAAAGAGAAAATGTAAAGACTGCCATTAAAGCAGCCCAAGCGATACTTACTATATCCATGTGAATTATGTCTCCGATTTCTCTGAATATGAAAAGGTTATTCCATTAGTGCTCACTAATAATAGTGGAATCAATAGCACAGAGTCAAAAGGGGATTCTGCTCCAACATTATTATTGATGAACCAATCCAATAAATACACTTATAACAAGTTCATGATTTCGAGTGGAATCGGCAAAGATTAAGTACAAGCAAAATAGGCAGTGACATCCTTGGAAGTATCAAGGCAAGGGGTCTTTGTTACTAATAGAGCGTGTAGTAATAATAAGACCTATTCTTTTATTGCCTTTCATAAATCAAAATATAGAATCAAGATAAATTACCATCTATTACATACCTGTATTTCCCATTTGCTCTAATCCTTACCATCTACCGATTGTTTCACAGAGATAGTCGGGAGACAGTCTATTACATTCTTAACTAGGGATTACTGAAAAAAAATTCTTTCTTTTTGCACTTTATTCTATCAAAACCAATTATCCATCCAATCTAATTAGCGATTGAATGCTTGAGCATTCAGAGACTCGTGTAAGTCTGTATACAAAATATCTTCCGCCCGTTCCACAACTACTAATTAAATTTTTCATCCAACTATCCTATCTAATCCAGGACCCAGTCAGTAAACACTACATTAGGAAAGGGAATCGGAAGTCTTGGTATCTCTTCCACTAACTAATACCTATAATCTTTCTTTGAATCAAGGATTTACTTTAGTGTTTAGAGATAAAGTTTAAAAAACCCCCCAGATGCTTAGAATAAAGCAAGTATCCGTATTTTTCTCTGCTTTTAGTGGTGAATAATTCGGCGAATTATATCAGCAGAACAGAATGGGGGATTTCCAGTCTTTTGTTGATCAGGCGACACCCGGATTTGAACTGGGGAAAAAGGATTTGCAGTCCCCCGCCTTACCACTCGGCCATGCCGCCAAAAAAAGTATACAAAATAGATGAAAATACTCCCCGCCTTTTTTTTGGGGGGGGTTAACGAACTTCTCTTTTTTTTTTATTGGACTTGTATCGTGAGTCCTCTTTTTCTTAATCCTTTTCCTAAATACTGAAACCTCTTTTTTGATTGGATTGGATACATCCTGAATTGTATAGTATCTCAAAACACCTAATACCTAAAAACTTTTTTTATTGAAAAATGAAATGCGGATTTTCAGTAACAAAAACCAAAATTTCCGACAAATCGGAACCATTAACTATTTGTTGACTGTGAATTCATAAATGATTCTTGGATTTGAATCTCAAATTGTATTTCCTTAATGAGACAAGAAAATCCAAATTGATACATAACTAAATTGATTCTTTTCAATCAAAATCCTTCTCAATTATAACGACAATTATGAGTATATGTAAATCCCACAACAGAAATTTTTACACAGATATCGAATCGGATTGGAATATGTAATATCATAATAATGGTCAAAATAGAATCACTTTTGTTTTGCTATCCTATACAAAAACAAAACTCCATTAAGTCTAAGTGGCAGAATTTTGTTTCCAGGAATGTTTTATCATTTCTTTTCATTTGTATCTGTTGCAAGTTCCAATGCCAGTTTCAATTTGAGTAGAAAATTCGCTTTATTTTATTCCCCCGTTCCTATGTATTTTATACATTACCATGTTATCTAGGGAGTTGGGTAAAATTTCATGTGATTCTGTAAACAGAATAGAAATTCCATCATTGCTAGATCAATTTATATGAGTTGATGAAGAATGAACCAATAATGGAATGGGATTTTTTCAATAAATGGGAAATAAAAAATGCTCCTGGATGGAACTGAGGGAATGTCTACAATACCCGGGTTTAATCAGATACA